TTTAAAAAAATCCTTAGGTAAATTCATTGCGAAATTCTTCTGTAGAATGTCTAATATTTGTTTTACATCTTCTACTCGAAAATGTTCAATTCTCATAAGATCTTCTTTACTATTACTCAAAAGATCAAATAATGTGTGGATATTGGACCTTTTGAGACAATTATAGGTTCTGGAAGGCAATTCTAATTGGTCAATAAAAATACATTTTAATGCAATTCCTTTTTGTTTTTCTTTAGATTAGCCAATTCATTATGAAAGGTAAAAAGGGGTACAGTGGATATGTTTTCACTGTCCTCTAAAAGGATTTCCTGTTCCTCCGCATGTAGAAAAGGAATAAATAAATTAATTAAATTACGGGAAGCTTCGTAAAGTGCTTCCTTAGGGGTTAAACTCCCATTCGTCCATATTTCAAGAAAGAGTATTTCTTGTTTCTCAGTCCCATTCCCATAAGAATGAATACTATGATTGGCATTTCGAACAGGCATGAATACAGTATCTATAGGATAACTGCCATCTTGATAGTTATTTGGTGTTTTCAGACGATATCCACGATCCCTTTCGATTTGTAATCCAATACACAAATCAATGGGTTCTGTCAGGTTAGCTATATGCTGTGTAGTATCAACGATTTCCACGGAAGGTGGTGAGATAATATCTTGAGCGGTTACGGATCTAGGGCCCCTGACACAAATGGAGGCATCGAGAGTTCCATACAGATTACTTCTCAATACAATTTCTTTCAAATTCATTAAAATTTCATGTACTGATTCTTCAATACCTACTATCGTAGAATATTCATGTGTTACCTTATCAAATTTTGCACGTGTAATACATGTTCCTTCAATTTCTCCAAGTAAAGCTCTTCGCATCGAGATACCTATCGTGTCGGCTTGACCTTTCATAAGTGGGGACAAAATGAAACGGCCATAATAAAGACGTTTACTATCAACTCTTGATTCAACACACTTCCACTGTAGTGTCCGAGTGGATATTGTTACTTCCTCCCGAACCATACTAATATGATTATTTTCTCAGATCATTGAATCATTTTTTTCTCTTAATATCTGTTCAATTCTTATTTCTACACACGTCTTTTTTTAGGGGGTCTACATCCATTATGTGGCATAGGGGTTACATCACGTACGAAACTTAATAGTATACCACTTCTACGAATGGCTCTTAATGCTGCATCTCTTCCTAGACCAGGTCCTTTTATCATGACTTCTGCTCGTTGCATCCCCTGGTCGACTACTGTGCGAATAGCATTCGCTGCTGCGGTTTGAGCAGCAAAAGGTGTCCCTCTTCTTGTGCCTCTGAATCCACAAGTACCGGCGGAAGACCAAGAAACCACTTGACCCCGTACATCGGTAACAGTCACAATGGTATTGTTGAAACTTGCTTGAACGTGAATAACTCCTTTTGGTATTCTACGTCCATTCTTACGTGATGCAATACGTCCATTTCTACGTGAACCAATTTTTTGTATAGCTTTTGTCATATTTTATTATCTCATAAATATGAGTCAGAGATCGATGGATATATCCATTTCATGTCAAAACGTGGATCCTTATATTTGTACATTGAGTCTTATAAAGTCTCCTTAAAATAAAAAAAAGATTATCCTTGTCTCTGTTTATGTCTGGGATTGGAACAAATTACTATAATTCGCCCTCTCCTACGGATCAGTCGACATTTTTCACAAATTTTACGAACAGAGGCCCTTATTTTCATAATTTTTCATTCCTTACCTAAATTCCAAATATACTTTTGGGAAGAAAATAAGTTTCCTCAACTTCTGAATTTCGAATTGTATCCTTATGAAATGAAACCAATGTTTAAAAAAACGATTTAATCGTTTGAATCTTTGTTTCGAAGTCTATAAATTATACGTCCTCTGGTTGAATCATAACGACTTACTTCGATTTTGACTCTATCCCCTGGTAGTATCCTTATAAAACTACGTCGAATCCTACCCGAAACATAACCTAGAATCATCTTTTCATTATCTAAACGAACCCGGAACATACCATTTGGAAGTGATTCAGTAATTAAACCTTCATGAATCAATTTTTGTTCTTTCATTCCAGGCAACCCCCTTGAAGTATCAACTAATGGAGGAGGAGTGATCTTAGACAACCTAAACTTACCTTTCTTCTCTTTTTCACAAATGGCAAGTTACAGATCAAAATTCATAAGGATCACCATATAGAACACAAAATTTCTCCTCCAATTCCTTCGAGTCGAGCCTCTCGATCAGTCATTATACCTCGAGAAGTAGAAAGAATAACAATCCCCATTCCACCTAAAATCCTAGGAATTCTTTGGGAGTTGGAATAAATTCGTAGACCGGGTCGGCTGATACGCTTTAAAATATTTCTATATGTTCCCGTCCTATTTCTTCTATGTCGCAGGGTTGAAACCAAGAAATTTTTGTTGTTTTCCTGATGTTTTCTAACGTTTTCAATAAAACCTTCTCGTAGAAGTATTCTAACAATACTTTCGATGATATTAGTAGATGGTATTCGAACCGTTTCCTTTTTATTCATGTCAGCATTTCTTATCGAAGTTAGTATATTTGAAATAGTGTCCCTACCCATGATAAACTAAAAGTTTTAGTACCTCTTTTTTTGATATAATCAACATGTTCTTTTTTTTTATGAAATATTAGAGGTATATACGTGAGACACAATCTACTAATTGGTCTATTTCAGATACTTTCCTATATCATACACGGTTTCATCTACTTTTACTTTTTTTATAAAACCTCAGGGGCTAATGAAACTATTTTAGCGAAATTCAACTGTCTTAATTCTCGCGCGATCGCACCAAAAACGCGAGTTCCCTTTGGATTTCCTTCCTGATCAATGACAACTGCTGCATTGTCATCATATCGTATTATCATACCGTTGTCACGTTTGAGTTCTTTACATGTACGTACAATTACAGCTCTGACCACTTCTGATCTTTCTAGAGGCATATTGGGTACGGCTTCCTTTATTACAGCAACAATAACATCACCAATATGAGCATATCGATGATTACTAGCTCCTAGGATTCGAATACACATCAATTCTCGAGCCCCGCTGTTGTCCGCTACATTCAAATGGGTCTGAGGTTGAATCATTTTTTTTATCTGTTTTTCAATGCAAGGGGCGAAGAAAAAAGAGAAATATTGTCTGTCCAGAAATTGTAATTTTTTATCACAAATATCTCTTTGGTTTCACATTCCTATCCCGCAATAACGAATTGAGTTCGTATAGGCATTTTGGACGCAGCTATCTCAATAGCTGCTCTGGCTACTGTTTCTGATATTCCACCCATTTCATAAAGTATTCGACCCGGTTTAACGACGGATACCCAATATTCAGGAGATCCTTTTCCAGAACCCATACGTGTTTCCGTCGGTCTTACCGTAACAGGTTTGTCGGGAAATATACGTACCCATATTTTTCCACCACGACGCGCATATCGTGTCATTGCTCGCCGTCCCGCTTCTATTTGTCTAGATGTAATCCAAGCGGGTTCAAGTGCTTGAAGAGCGTATCTACCGAAACAAATACGATTGCCTCTAGAAGATATTCCCTTCATTCTTCCTCTATGTTGTTTACGGAATCTCGTTCTTTTTGGGTTATAGTTGATGGTTGTTTCTTAATCCCATCTCTACTGCAGAACCGGACATGAGAGTTTCTTCTCATCCAGCTCCTCGCGAATGAAACAATTCCATTATACTACGGATACACATGTATGAATACACTAAATCATGGGATTTCTCGATATTGAATCAATCCGTCACATAGGAATTTTTAGATCTTGTATAGTATATATATAGAGTATATTGTTATACATATACTGGACCTCCATTTAGTTATGTTATATATAATGCCTTTATTTTGATCTTATCGTTTTTTTACCTTTACTAAATTACCTACCGAATGACCCCAAATATTGCAACCCAATAAAGGTTTCGCGGGCGAATATTTACTCTTTCAATATCTGCTTCATTCGTAGAGTCAGGTCAATCCCTGACCTCTTGGAATAAATCAATTGAATTCTGGTTCGTTCCGCCATCCTACCCAATGAATCATTACGATTCGTTTTCAATCGAATCTTATGCAGTCATAGGTTCCATCGTTCCCATAGCTTCTCCGTTACTGGCTAGGCCTAAACTCTGCAATGGAGCTCTTAATTAAATTGGTTCTCGAGTCAATTCACTTAGTCTCTATTGACCCCAAGCTCCCTCTTAGTTGTATTGTTACTATAAGCAAACCGGATTCATTGAATGATGGGCGAATCCCTATTGATGCTTTATCACATTGCCTTTTTTTTTAGCTAAGTCATAGACCATATATATTGGAATTATATATCATTGGATATTTTCTTTCTCTTTCTTTCTCTCAACTTTCCATTTATCCACATTCCCCATTTTCGCTTCACAACTCAAAATCGATTTATTCCGCCTTTAGGGAAAAAATTTCAGTTGTTTCAACTATATGATATATTAATCATATAGTGACCGTTTTTTTGGATTGTGATAATCTGAAGCAATGAGCTGATTTTTAGTTCTTTAGTTCTCAAATTTTTAGTTCATACTAGGGGTCACACCCCCCTTTTTTTTGAATCCCAACTCTAAAGAAAAAAAAATACACGAGTCACACACTAAGCATAGCAATTCTACCAAATGTAATGGTCAATCGAATTTTTATTTAAACCCATATAATTAAGAAAAGAATTAGAATTGTTTTGTATTATTCATTTTTTATTGAACGCAAAAAAAGTAAAAAAACTTAAACCTTTTTTTGTTTAATTGCTGGGCTGTATAGAATGAATGGCAAATCCAATAAAGGCCCATTTAATCTTCGTCTACAAATATCCAAATTTTGATGCCTAATACACCATAGATAGTTCGAACCATATAGGAACAATGGTCAATTTTAGCTCGAATGGTTTGTAGGGGAACTCTACCCTCTCTGATCCATTCGACACGGGCAATTTCCTTTCCG